ATTTTATATAAATTAATTTTTAAAAATATTAAAAAAAATAATTTATTAATAATTAATTAAATTAAAATAAAATTTTTTAAATTATTTTTTATTTAAATTTTAATTATAAAATATATTAATTTTATTTAAAGTTTTATTTTGGCTTGTAAATTTATTATTAATTTAATTTATATGTAAATTTTTGTGTGAATATTTATTTATTTTAATAATAAATAAGTTATTGTATTCGCAGTAATTAATATTATTAATTAGGGAAACTTAGAAATAGTAATATTAAAGAGTATTGGCTAAATTTGTGCCAGCAGCCGCGGTTATACGAATAATGCAAATAAATTTTTTTTAGTTAAAGTTAATTTAATTTTTATAAAATAAAAATAAATTTATTAGGTGAAATTTTAAATTTTAATGATTTTTAATTAAGAATAATTGAAGCTTAAAAATTTTAATAATAAACTAGGATTAGATACCCTATTATTTAAAATGTAAATAAAAAAACTAAGGTAGTAGTAGTTATGTTCTTGAAACTTAAAAAATTTGGCGGTATTTTAGTCTATTCAGAGGAACCTGTTCTATAATCGATAATCCACGATGGACCTTACTTAAATTTGTAATCAGTTTATATACCGTTGTTATTAGAATATTTTATAAGAAAGTTAATTTTCAAAGTTTTTAAAAAGAAAATATATCAGATCAAGGTGTAGCTTATATTTAAGTAGAAATGGGTTACAATAAAATTATTTATATGGATATAAATATGAAATATTTATTGAAGGTGGATTTGATAGTAAAATTATAAAGATTAATAATTTGATTTTAGCTCTAAATTATGCACACATCGCCCGTCACTCTTATTATTAAGGTAAGATAAGTCGTAACATAGTAGATGTACTGGAAAGTGTATCTAGAATGCGATTTAAAGCTTATATAGTAAAGTATTTCATTTACATTGAAAAGATTTTTGTGCAAATCAATATAAATTGATTAGAATTTATTTATTATTAGTGTTTTTTTAGTTTAAATTATTAAAAATAATTATAAATTAATTTGTTTTAGTATTTAATAAAGAAAAAATAATTTTAATTATAGTGTAATAGTATTGTGAAAGAAAATTGAAAAATTATGAAAAATTCTTGTTTTAAAAGAAAATTTAATTTATTGTACCTTGTGTATCAGGGTTTATCAAATAAAAATTATTTAATAATAATTTTCTCGATTTTAAAAGAGTTAATATATTATAAAAGTTAATGTGGTAAAATTATTTTTAATAGTATATTAGAAATGAAATGTTATTCGTTTTTAAAGGTATCTAGTTCTTTAAGAAATAAATTTAATTTAGAAATTTTATATTATTTAATTAGTTGAATTAATTAAATGAATATATAATTTTAATATTTTATGGGATAAGCTGTAAAATAAATTATTAAAAATTAATAAATTAATCATTAAATATAAACTTAGAAATAGTTATTATTAATAAAAGTGTTATAATTTATTTTATAATTAATATTATTTATTATATTTTAAATTTTTATTAGGGTATTTACTTTAATTAAAAAAGTAAAATAATAATGATAAAATTAGTATATAAATATTGTATAAATAAAAAATTATGAAAAGTTTTTATAAAGAATTCGGCAAAAATAATGTTCACCTGTTTAACAAAAACATGTCTTTTTGATTTTTTTTTTAAAGTTTAACCTGCCCACTGAAATTATTTAAATGGCCGCAGTATACTAACTGTGCAAAGGTAGCATAATCATTAGTCTTTTAATTGAAGGCTGGTATGAATGGTTGGATGAGATATTAACTGTTTCATTAAAATTTATATTAGAATTTTATTTTTTAGTTAAAAAGCTAAAATAAATTTAAAAGACGAGAAGACCCTATAAATCTTTATATTTAGGTTATTATAATTTTATAGATTAATTTTATTATAATAATTAGTAATATTTTATTGGGGTGATATTAAAATTTAATAAACTTTTAATTTTTAAAATCATTAATTTATGAATAATTGATCCATTAATAATGATTAAAAAAATAAGTTACTTTAGGGATAACAGCGTAATTTTTTTGGAGAGTTCATATCGATAAAAAAGATTGCGACCTCGATGTTGGATTAAGATATAATTTTAGGTGTAGCTGCTTAAATTTTAAGTCTGTTCGACTTTTAAATTCTTACATGATCTGAGTTCAAACCGGCGTAAGCCAGGTTGGTTTCTATCTTTAAAAAATTAAAATATTTCAGTACGAAAGGACCTAATATTTAATAAATTATTATTTTAATGTTGAATATAATTAATATAATAAAACTATTTTGGCAGATTAGTGCAATAAATTTAGAATTTATTTATGTGATTTTTATTACAAATAGTACTTGTTTTTTATAGAAAATTTAATATTTATTATTGGAAGATTATTATTAGTTATTTTTGTTATAGTAAGAGTTGCTTTTTTAACTCTTTTAGAACGAAAAGTATTAGGTTATATTCAAATTCGAAAGGGTCCTAATAAGGTTGGAATTGTAGGAATTCCTCAACCTTTTTGTGATGCAATTAAATTATTTACTAAGGAACAAACTTATCCCTTATTATCTAATTATATTTCTTATTATTTCTCTCCAATTTTTTCTTTATTTTTGTCTTTATTAGTATGAACATGTATACCAATATTTGTAAAATTATTTTCTTTTAATTTAGGATTATTATTTTTTTTGTGTTGTATTAGTTTAGGGGTTTATACTGTAATAATTGCTGGCTGGTCTTCTAATTCAAATTATGCTTTATTAGGTGGTTTACGAGCTGTAGCTCAAACTATTTCTTATGAAGTTAGTTTAGCTCTAGTTTTATTAAGTTTTATTTTTTTAATTGGGGGTTATAATATATTAATATTTTATAAGTATCAACAATTTATTTGATTTTTATTTATTATATTACCAATATCATTAGTTTGATTTAGAATTTCATTGGCTGAAACTAATCGAACTCCTTTTGATTTCGCTGAAGGAGAATCTGAATTAGTTTCTGGGTTTAATGTAGAATATAGAAGAGGAGGATTTGCATTAATTTTTTTAGCTGAATATGCAAGAATTTTATTTATGAGAATATTATTTTGTATTATATTTTTAGGCAGAGATGTTTTTTCTTTATTTTTTTATATTAAATTAACATTTGTTTCTTTTTTATTTATTTGAGTACGTGGTACATTACCTCGATTTCGTTATGATAAATTAATGTATTTAGCTTGAAAGAGATTTTTACCTTTTTCATTAAATTTTTTACTATTTTTTTTAGGATTTAAAATTTATTTAATTTGTTTAATGTAATGAATTAATTATAGTAAAGTTAATAGAAAATTTTATTCTATCTTATGTTTTCAAAACATACGCTTATTTCAAGCTCATTAACTAATTAATTTAATAAATTATCTCATCATTTAATAATTAGAGGATTAAATATAAAATATGAAAAGTAAATAACAGTTAAAATTTGTCCTACTAATACATAAGGTTCTTCAACTGGTCGAGCTCCAATTCAAGTTAGTAAAATTACTGTTATTGTTATTAATCAAAATAAAATTTGATTAATAGGATAAAATTGAATACCCCGAAATTTTCTTAAATGATAAAAAGGTAAAATAGATAAGATTGCAATAGATACAATTAGTGCAATTACTCCTCCTAACTTATTAGGAATAGATCGTAAAATAGCATATGCAAATAAGAAATATCATTCTGGTTGAATATGAATTGGTGTAACTAAAGGATTAGCTGGAATAAAATTATCAGGGTCTCCTAATATATTTGGTCTAATTAGAATTAATAAGATTAGAGTTATTAGTATAATAATAAATCCTACAATATCTTTATAAGTAAAATATGGATGAAATGGGATTTTATCAATATTAGAATTTAATCCTATTGGGTTATTAGATCCAGTTTGATGAAGGAATAATAAATGAATTATTGTTATTGCTAAAACAATAAAAGGTAAAATAAAGTGGAATGAAAAAAATCGTGTAAGTGTAGCATTATCAACCGCAAATCCTCCTCATACTCATTGTACTAGATCAATTCCTAAATAAGGAATTGCTGATAATAAATTAGTAATTACAGTAGCTCCTCAAAAAGATATTTGACCTCATGGTAATACATAACCTATAAATGCTGTTCCTATTACTAAGAATAAAATTATTACTCCTACAAGTCATGTAGGTGTATATAAATATGATCCATAATATATACCTCGTCCTACATGTAAATAAATACAAATGAAGAAGAAAGATGCTCCGTTAGCGTGTATAGTTCGTAATAATCAACCATAATTTACATCTCGACAAATATGGTTAACTCTATTGAATGCTATATTAATATCTGCTGTATAATGTATTGCTAAGAATAATCCTGTAAAAATTTGAATAATTAAACATAATCCTAATAATGATCCGAAATTTCATCATGAAGAAATATTAATAGGAGCGGGTAAATCTACTAATGCATTATTTGCAATTCTTAAAATAGGGTGTTTTACTCGTAAAGGTTTATTCATTAGTTAAATATAGGTCGTAAAGGTCCCTTAAATAAATTTGTAATTTTTACTACTGCAATTAATGTAATTAATAAATAATTTATTAATAAAATTGTTAATAGATTTGTTGGATAATTATATAATTTATTTAATGATAAAGAATTTTCTGTTATATAAGAATTTATATTAGAAATTGATGAAATTTCTAAATTTGAATACTGTAGTAAAATATTTTTATCTATAAAAAATAAAATAATAGTTATAATAAAAAAAATTAATAAAGAAATAAATAACAATTTAATTGAGAATGAGAATATTTCATTTGAAGCCAATGAAGTTACGTAAATAAATAATACTAATATTCCTCCAAGGAATACTAAAAATAAAATATATGAAAATCAAAATCTTTTAGTTATTAATCCTGATGATAAACATACTAATGTAGTTTGAATTAATAAAGTTAATCCTATAGCTAAGGGATGTTTTATATTTATAAAAATAAAATTAAAAATAAATAATAAAGATAATAAAATTCATTGAATAATATCAAGAGGTAGTTTAATTAAAATATTAATTTTGGGGATTAATGATAAAGAATTTTTTTTTCTCTTGAAATTTTAAAAGAAATAATCTTATTTTTGGTTTACAAGACCAATGTTTTTATTAAACTATTAAAACTAATGATGGCAATTTTAAATTGAAGTTTACCAAGTATTTTATTTATTATAGGAGTATTTACTTTTGTTAGTAATCGAAAGCATTTATTATCAATATTATTAAGTTTAGAATATATTGTTTTAAGTTTATTTCTTTTATTATTTATTTATTTAAATATATTAAATTATGAAAATTTTTTTAGTATAATATTTTTGACTTTTAGAGTATGTGAAGGTGCATTAGGACTTTCTATTTTAGTATCAATAATTCGAACTCATGGAAATGATTATTTTCAAAGATTTAATATTTTACAATGTTAAAAATTATTATTATAATTTTGTTTTTATTTCCGTTATGTTTAATAAATAATATATATTGAATGGTTCAAATATTTTTATTTTTAATCAGTTTTGTTTTTATTTTAATAAATATATATAGAAATTATTTTATATCAATTTCTTATTTATTTGGGTGTGATATAATTTCTTATGGTTTAATTTTATTAAGTTTATGAATTGTTTCTTTAATATTAATAGCAAGTGAATTAGTTTATAAGTATGGAAATTATACAAATTTATTTTTATTTAATATTATTTTATTATTAATTTTGTTAGTGTTTACATTTAGAAGAATAAATTTATTTATATTTTATTTATTTTTTGAAAGAAGATTAATTCCAACTTTATTTTTAATTTTAGGTTGAGGATATCAACCTGAGCGATTACAAGCCGGGGTTTATTTATTGTTTTATACTTTATTAGTGTCTTTACCTATATTAGTAGGTATTTTTTATTTATATAGGGTTACTGGTACATTAAGTTTTTACTTATTAAATAATTATATATTTAATTATGAAATTTTATATTTTTCTTTAGTAATAGCATTTTTAGTAAAAATACCTATATTTTTAGTTCATTTATGATTACCTAAAGCTCATGTAGAAGCTCCAGTTTCAGGTTCAATAATTTTAGCTGGGATTATATTAAAGTTAGGGGGTTATGGGTTATTACGGGTTTTACCTTTTTTACAATTAATAGGATTAAAATTTAATTTTATTTGAATTAGAATTAGATTAGTAGGAGGAGTATTAGTAAGTTTAATTTGTTTATGTCAAACTGATTTAAAGGCTTTAATTGCTTACTCTTCAGTAGCTCATATAGGAATTGTTTTAGCAGGGTTAATAACTATAACTTATATAGGGTTATGTGGATCTTATACATTAATAATTGCTCATGGATTATGTTCTTCTGGGTTATTTTGTTTAGCAAATATTTCTTATGAACGAATAGGAAGTCGAAGTTTATTTATTAATAAAGGAATATTAAATTTTATACCTTCAATAGCATTATGATGATTTTTATTAAGTTCAGCTAATATAGCTGCTCCTCCTACATTAAATTTATTAGGTGAAATTTCTTTAATTAATAGAATTGTTAGATGATCATGAGTTTCTATGTTAATATTATCTTTACTATCTTTTTTTAGTGCTGCTTATACTTTATATCTATATGCATATTCACAACATGGAAGGGGGTTTTCTGGTTCATACTCATTTAGAGGTGGAAGAGTGCGAGAATTTTTACTTTTATTTTTGCATTGATTTCCTTTAAATTTATTAATTTTAAAGAGAGATATATGTATATTATGATTATATTTAAATAGTTTAATAAAAATATTGATTTGTGGTGTCAATGATAAGAGTATAATTCTTTTTAAATCGTGAAATATCTATCAATTTGTATAATTAGCTTTGTTAATTTATTTTTTTTTAGCTTATTATTTTTTGTAACTAGTATTATTTTTATTATAAAAGATTATATAATTTTTATTGAATGAGAAGTAGTTTCAATAAACTCAGTAAGAATTGTTATAACTTTATTATTAGATTGAATGAGTTTGATTTTTATATCTTTTGTATTAATAATTGCTTCATTAGTAATTTTTTATAGAAATGAATATATAGAAATAGATTATAAAATTAATCGATTTATTATATTAGTTCTTATATTTGTTTTTTCTATAATATTATTAATTATTAGTCCTAATTTAATTAGAATTTTATTAGGATGAGATGGTTTAGGGCTTGTTTCTTATTGTTTAGTAATTTATTTTCAAAATGTTAAGTCTTATAATGCTGGAATATTAACTGCATTATCTAATCGAATTGGGGATGTAGCATTATTATTAGCTATTGCTTGGATATTAAATTATGGTAGATGAAATTATATTTTTTATTTAGAAATTATACAAAAAGATATTGAAATAATAATTATTGGTGTATTAATTGTATTAGCTGCTATAACAAAAAGAGCTCAGATTCCATTTTCTTCTTGATTACCTGCTGCTATAGCAGCACCTACTCCAGTTTCTGCATTAGTTCATTCTTCAACATTAGTAACAGCTGGAGTTTATTTATTAATTCGATTTAATATTTTATTAAGAGATTCTTGATTAGGTAATTTATTATTATTATTGTCTGGTTTAACAATATTTATAGCTGGGTTAGGAGCTAATTATGAGTTTGATTTAAAAAAAATCATTGCTTTATCTACATTGAGTCAATTAGGATTAATAATAAGAATTTTATCTATAGGGTTTTATAAATTGGCCTTTTTTCATTTATTAACCCATGCTTTATTTAAAGCTTTATTATTTATATGTGCAGGGGCAATTATTCATAATATAAATAATTCTCAAGATATTCGACTAATAGGGAGATTAAGAATGATAATACCTTTAACTTCTTCTTGTTTTAATGTTGCTAATTTAGCTTTATGTGGAATGCCATTTTTAGCTGGATTTTATTCAAAGGATTTAATTTTAGAAGTTGTTTGTTTATCTTATATTAATATTTTTTCATTTTTTCTTTATTTTTTTTCTACTGGTTTAACTGTTTGTTATTCTTTTCGATTAGTTTATTATACAATAATTGGAGATTCAAATTTTTCTTCATTAAATTTATTGAATGATGAAGGTTGAGTAATGTTAAAAAGTATAATAGGTTTATTAATTTTAAGAATTTTTGGTGGTAGAATATTAAGTTGATTAATTTTTTCTACCCCAGTGGTGGTAGTTTTACCAGTTACATTGAAATTATTAACATTATTTGTTTGTATTATTGGTGGTTTAAGTGGTTATTTGATCTCTGATATTTCTTTGTTTTTTTTTAATAAGGCTTTAAATAATTATAATATATCTTATTTTTTAGGTTCTATATGATTTATACCTTATATTTCTACTTATGGTATTATTAATTATCCATTAATTACTAGAAAATTAATATTAAAATTATTTGATCAAGGATGATCAGAATATTTTGGGGGTCAACAACTTTATTATAATTTAATTAAGAATTCTCAATTAAATCAAATAATACAAAATAATAATTTAAAAATTTATTTATTAAGTTTTATTTTTTGAGTTGTAATTTTATATACATATATAATTTGTTTTTATTCAAATAACTTATATTTAGAGTATAACACTGAAGATGTTAACGAGATTAATTTAATCTTTGAATATAGTGAATTAATTTTAGTAATTTATAAAAAAAAATAGTTTTTAATTTTACAATGAAAATGTAATGTTTTAATTAAACTATATAAATAGAAGTATAAATGGAATTTAACCATTAAAAGAAAAAAGTTAGCAGCTTTTACTTGAGCATCATACTTCTTTAATTGGAATTTAATGTTCAATTTTATCATTAACAGTGATAAGCCTCTTTTTGGCTTCAATTAATATATATATATATATATATATTATGAAGAATAAGGGTATTAAGTACCTAAGATTAGGTCGAAACTAATTGCAATATATCGCTTCATATTCAAGGTAAATTGAAAAAATCAATACTTTTTGAATGCAAATCAAATGTTATAATTAACTATAACCCTATTATTAATTTGATCAGTTTAATATACCTTGATTTCATTCATGATATAACCCTAATAATAAAATTAAAATAAAAATAATTGATGTAATAGTTCAAATTATTAAATTAGAAAATTTGATAATTAAAATAATTGGTAAAATTAAAGCAATTTCTACATCAAAAATTAAAAAAATAATTGTAATTAAAAAAAATCGGAGAGAGAATGGTAATCGAGATGATGATTTTGGATCAAATCCGCATTCAAATGGGGATGTTTTTTCTCGATCTACAATAGTTTTTTTTGATAAAATTGAAGCTAATAGTATTACTATTACAGAAATTAATATAATGATTAAACTAATTGTTAAAATTGATAAAATTATCAATACTATTAATAATAGACCATATGATTGGAAGTCAAATATACTTTTTATACTATATAGATAATTAATTATCCTCCTCATCAATAAATTGAAATATAAAGAAATAATCAAACAATATCAACAAAATGTCAATATCAAGCAGCAGCTTCAAATCCAAAATGATGGGTTTTTGAAAAATGATTATTTAAATGTCGAATTAAACAAACTAATAAAAAAGTTGTTCCAATTAATACATGTACTCCATGAAATCCTGTAGCTATAAAAAAAGTTGAGCCATAAACTGAATCTGCAATTGTAAATGGAGCTTCAATATATTCATAAGCTTGTAAAATTGTAAAATAAATTCCTAATAAAACAGTAAAAAATAATCCTTGAGTAGTTTGTGAATGATTATTTTCTATTAAACTATGATGAGCTCAAGTTACAGTAATTCCAGAAGTTAATAAAATTACTGTATTTAATAAAGGAATTTGAAATGGATTGAATGGTGTAATTCCCATAGGGGGTCATATAGCTCCTAATTCAATAGAGGGGGAAAGTCTTCTATGAAAAAAAGCTCAAAAAAAAGAAATAAAAAATAATACTTCTGAAATAATAAATAAAATTATACCTCACCGTAAACCTGTAATTACTACATAAGTATGAAGACCTTGAAAAGTTCCTTCACGAGATACGTCTCGTCATCATTGATAAACAGTTAAAATAGTGATAATATTCCCTAAGGTGAATAAAGATAAGTCGTATTGATGAAATCATTTTACTAAACCAGCGACAGTTGTTATTGCTCCAATTGAAGCTGTTAATGGTCATGGTCTATAATCTACTAAATGAAATGGATGATTTGAGTGAGTTGACATTAATTTACTTCTCTAGAATATAATGTTCTAAGAACAGCGAATACGTAGGATTGAATTATGGCAACTGCTGATTCTAATACTAATAAGGCAATTTGTGTAATAATTAATAAATTTAATAAAATTATAGATATTCCAGGTCCAGTATTACCTAAAAGAGTTAATAATAAATGTCCGGCAATTATATTAGCAGTTAATCGAACAGCTAAAGTACCTGGTCGGATTACATTTCTAATAGTTTCAATACATACTATAAAAGGTATAAGAATTGCTGGAGTACCTTGAGGTACTAAATGGGCAAATATATGTTGAGTATTATTAATTCATCCAAATAATATAAAACATAATCATAAAGGTAAAGCTAAAGTAAGAGTTAAAGTTAAGTGACTTGTACTTGTAAAAATATAAGGAAATAACCCTATAAAATTATTAAATAAAATTATTGAAAATAAAGATACAAAGATAAAAGTAGATCCATTATTTCTTATAGGTCCTAAAAGAATTTTAAATTCTTTATGAAGAGTTAATAAAATATTATTTCAGAAAATATGAAATCGAGAAGGTATAAGTCAATAAATAGAGGGAATTATTAAAATACCTAAAAAGGTTCTTAATCAATTTAATGATAAATTAAAAATACTAGAAGAAGGGTCAAATACAGAAAATAAATTTGTTATCATTTTCAATTTAATGAATTTATTTGTTGTGATTTATAAATTAAAGTTGATTTAGGTATAGAGGGGAGAAATGAATAATAATTTATTATATTAAAAATTATAAATGTAATAGAAAAAATAATAAATAAACTTAATCAACCAATAGGTGCTATTTGAGGAATTAAAAAATATCAATGAATTGATAATTTTAGTTTGACAAACTAATGTTATAAAATTTAACTAATTTTTTTAGTTTCATTAGAAGTAAGTGCTAATTTACTATAAAATGGTTTAAGAGACCAGTACTTGCTTTCAGTCATCTAATGAAAAGTTTATATTATTAGAGATTCATTTAATAAAATAATTTACTGGGATTCTTTCGATTACGATTGGTATAAAACTATGATTAGCCCCGCAAATTTCTGAACATTGACCGTAAAATAATCCTGGTCGATTAATTAAAAAGTTTGTTTGATTTAATCGACCAGGTGTACCGTCGACTTTTACCCCTAAAGCGGGGATTGTTCAAGAGTGAATTACATCAGCGGCTGTTACTAAAATTCGAATTTGAGAATTTATAGGAAGAATTACTCGATTATCTACATCTAATAACCGAAAATTATCAATAGATAATTCGTTAGTGGGAATTATATAAGAGTCAAATTCAATATTTGTAAAATCTGAATATTCATATCTTCAATATCATTGATTACCAATAGCTTTTAAAGTAATTGATGGTTCATTAATTTCATCTAATAAATATAAAAGTCGTAGTGAAGGAAAAGCAATAAATAATAAAATAATTGCGGGTAAAATTGTTCAAATAATTTCAATAGTTTGTCCATGTAATAAGTATCGATTTACATATTTATTAAAAAATAATATAAATATTAAATAACCTACTAAAATAGTAATTATAACTAAAATTAAAAGGGCATGATCATGAAAAAAGATTAATTGTTCTATTAAAGGAGAAGAACTATCTTGTAAACCTAAGTTTGCTCATGTTGACATTAATTAGTTTCTAATAAAAGTGAAATACTTTATTTATGAAGCTTAAATCCATTGCACTAATCTGCCATATTAGAAATTAGTTAATAAAGGTAATTCTGAATAACTATGTTCAGCTGGCGGTGTATTTTGTAATCATTCAATTGAAGAATTTAATTGAACTGGGAATAATACTTGTCGTTGTGAAATTAAACTTTCTCAAATAATAAAAAAGAAAAATAAAATTCCTAATAAAGAAATTGTTGAACCAATAGTTGATACAATGTTTCATGTCGTATAAGCATCTGGATAATCAGAGTATCGTCGAGGTATTCCAGCTAATCCTAAAAAATGTTGAGGGAAAAAAGTTAAATTTACACCAATAAATATAATAATAAATTGACTTTTTAATATTTTATTATTTATTGTTAATCCAGTAAATAATGGATATCAATGAACAAATCCTGCTATAATAGCAAAAACAGCTCCTATAGATAGTACATAATGAAAATGGGCTACTACATAATATGTATCATGAAGAATAATATCAACAGAAGAGTTAGCTAATACTACACCTGTTAATCCTCCAACTGTAAATAAAAATACAAACCCTAAAGCTCATAGTGTAGCAGGTGAATAATTAAGTTGAGTTCCATAAAGAGTTGCTAATCAACTAAAAATTTTAATTCCAGTTGGTACAGCAATAATTATTGTAGCTGAAGTAAAATATGCTCGAGTATCAACGTCTATTCCAACAGTGAATATATGGTGAGCTCATACAATAAATCCTAATAAACCAATTGCTAGTATAGCATAGATTATTCCTAATGATCCAAATGTTTCTTTTTTACCTGATTCTTGACTAATAATATGAGAAATTATTCCAAATCCAGGTAGAATTAAAATATAAACTTCAGGATGTCCAAAGAATCAAAATAAATGTTGATATAAAATTGGATCTCCTCCTCCTGCAGGGTCAAAAAATGATGTATTTAAATTTCGATCTGTTAATAGTATAGTAATAGCACCAGCTAATACTGGTAAAGATAACAAAAGAAGTAAAGCTGTAATTACAACTGATCATACAAATAAAGGTATTCGGTCAAAAGTAATTCCTGTAGATCGTATATTAATTACAGTAGTAATAAAATTTACGGCTCCTAAAATTGATGAAATTCCAGCTAAATGTAAAGAAAAGATTGCTAAATCAACAGAAGCTCCACCGTGAGCGATATTAGAAGATAAAGGAGGGTAAACCGTTCATCCTGTTCCAGCTCCATTTTCTACTATACTTCTTACCAACAATAAAGTTAGTGCGGGGGGTAAAAGTCAGAAACTTATATTATTTATTCGAGGGAAGGCTATATCTGGAGCACCTAATATTAAGGGAACCAATCAATTTCCAAATCCTCCAATTATAATAGGTATTACTATAAAAAAAATTATAATAAAAGCATGGGCTGTTACAATTACATTATAAATTTGATCATCTCCAATTAATGCTCCAGGGTGTCCTAATTCAGCTCGAATTAAAATACTTAATGAGGTTCCTACTATTCCCGACCACGCCCCAAAAATAAAATATAAAGTTCCAATATCTTTATGATTAGTAGAAAATAATCATTGTCGCAATTTTGGGGGTGATTAAATGGCTGAAATTTAGGCAATAGATTGTAAATCTATTTATGAGAATTATTCTCTTTAATCAAAAATTATTTAGCTTTATAGTCAATAATGATATTAGACTGCAATTCTAAAGGAGTAATAATTTACTAAAGCTTAAAAGATTATTCTTATATTTATAGCTTTGAAGGCTATTAGTTTATTTAACTTAAAGCCTTAAAGTATAAAATAAAGAGAAGAAACTAAGAATAACCCAAATGAAGAAAAAAATGAACAAATTATGAAAATTCTTATATAATTAGATTTATAATAAGAAAATGTTAATCAATTACTTTCATAGTAATTTAGTATAAAAGCTCTATAACATAATCGTATATAAAAATATAGTGTGATTAAAGCTATTAATACTATAAAAGTTAATAAAAGTAACTGATTATTTATAGTTAAAGATTGAATTACAATTCATTTTGGGAAAAATCCTAAAAATGGAGGTAACCCTCCTAATGAAAGTAAATTAAAAAATAGAAAAAATTTTATAATTTTAGAATATAAAAATATTGAAAATAATTGATTAATATGTGAAATTTTGAATATATTAAATATAAAAATTATTGAAAATGTTAAAAAAGTATAAAATGTAAAATAAATTATTCATAAAATATTTCTGTTGTATATAGTTGTCAATATTCATCTTAAGTGGTTAATTGAAGAGTAAGCTATTAATTTTCGTAAAGAAGTTTGATTTAATCCTCCTAATGCACCAATTAAACCTGATAAAATAATTCTTGTAATAATTAATGGTTTGAAAATGACATAAGATATTAACATTAAAGGGGCAATTTTTTGCCATGTTATTAGAATTAATGCATTTAATCAAGATAGTCCTTCCATTACGTTTGGAAATCAAAAATGAAAAGGAGCTGACCCTCTTTTTAATAAAAGAGAAGAAAAAATAATTATTTCTATAAAATAATTAGAATTTCTTTTTCTTGAATTTAATAAAAATAAAATAACAGCAAATAAAAATATTGAAGAAGCTAATGCTTGGGTTAGGAAATACTTTAATGAGGCTTCTGTAGATATTAATTTATTATCTTTTATTAGGGGGATAAAAGATAATAAATTAATTTCTAAACCTATTCAAGTTCCTAATCATGAATTAGCTGAAATAGAAATTAAAGTTCCTATTATTAAAATTCCGAAAAATATAATTTTTGATGAATTATTAAAAATTAAAAAGAAAAGGATTAAAACCTTTATAAATGGGGTATGAACCCAGTAGCTTAATTAGCTTATCTTTTTATTTATATTTTAGTGTATGATGCACAAAAGTTTTTGATACTTTTAGAAATAGTTTAATTCTATTAAATATAATGAATGTAATATTATTACATGATTTACCCTATCAAGGTAATCCTTTTTATCAGGCAATTCATT